CAATACCGTGAAAGAGAAACTTCCCAGATCCAGGGAAGCTTATCATAAAGGGCTTCAACAAGGGGTTTTATTCGTTCTTTGAGCAAAAAGATAAAGATCGGATAGATTCGAACCGCAATTGCAAAGGTAATAACTACTATGCTAGCCCAAATCATGATCTTCACCAACTTGGATTTGGTTCTCTCGCGAAAATCGCGAGTTGCAGAGATGAGAACCATGAAAAGCAAGATCCCGAATAAGAAAACAGAAACCGAGGAAACCACAAGAGTGAAAACTAGTAGAGTCTCGTCTTTTGTCATTCTTTGCTCCTTTTTCACTCAATGATTCATTCGAATTTCCCAACCAAAAATTCTATATGTCTATTCTATGATATTTCTATATATAGAATATGATATCTAATATGACACCCGATTTGTCAAAGGGATTGGTGACTTACCCATTTCATATAGCAATCCCTGATCAAAGAGAGAACAATATCCATTTCAAAACATTTCTAACGGATTCCTTGGTTCGGACCGACGAAGTAATGGCACTCGATTATTATCAACCCGACTGCAATGTCGGTAAGGATTGCACCAGAGCACCTTCTACTTCTAATAGGCCATGAACTATAGATAGAGAAGAATCATTCTGAGCGAGTCCATAAGAAGCGACCCACTTTTTCATCGGTTCCGGGGGAAGACCAAAGATCTTGCGCGACCGGTCCGCCAGAAAAACTCAAAAGAAAAAGAAGTCTCGTTAATCTCCTCATGCTCGTTCCAAGTTCGAAGTACCGTTTGGCCAAAGAAAAACCCGCTTCCTGACACGATTGCCTCTTTATATAGATAGATATAGGATCTATGGGGTTATTACTTAGAAGTCTATTTTGTACAAGATCCCCTCCTATCTGATAGAAAAAGGTCCCATGATCCCGAGCCGGTCTTATCTTGGCTCGCAAACCCCAAGTTTGTCTATGAAGAGCTAATCTAATTGTATTAGTTTCTATAATGGATTTCTTATGTGGAATACTAACGGATAGGGCCCCGTTGCTAAGTGCTACAAGATCTAATGCACTGGAACTCGTGGTTATGGACCCGAATCCTTTAGTATGGAACATTGTCTTTTCCAAGTAAAAACCCCTAGTATATGAAAGAATGAAAAGGTGCTTTCATTCTTGTGGAATAAGAAGCCCTCGTACCTTAATGAAAGGAAAATAGGAATTTTTCGTTAGGTATTTGACCAAATAGGATCGTCCAGTTCCTATAGAACCTATCACTAAAATACCCGATAGGGCTAAGCAGGGTTTTCCATGAGATGGTAAATGAAAACGATTAACCCCACACGAGGTTTGGGAATAAGTGATTGTCTGATAATGAGCAAGGAATATATGTCTTTCTGCTAAAGAGGATCTATTAAACTCATAATTCATTAGATCCTTGTTAGCAATGTCAAGTAGGTATCATAAGTAAATGGATCCCGGTTGTTCAATCCTTTGATAACCAAGGTCCTTCTTTGCTAAAGAGAAATGATCACTATGAGTCAGACTCAATAGAATTGGATCCATTCCAAATAGCGAGAATTAGGATTCTTGATCCCTCTCAATCTCTCTTTCAATTCGAGGATCCAGAGAGGTGTTTTCATAGTCATCTCCGAATATTTGCCATCTCCGAATATTTTGATTTCATTTTTCTATGATATGTCTTTCTATATGAAAATTGGTTATTTACGATGTACGATGATCCCTGTTAAGCATCCATGGCTGAATGGTTAAAGCGCCCAACTCATAATTGGTAAATTTGCGGGTTCAATTCCTGCTGGATGCACGCGAACGGGAACGTTCCATAAGTCTATTGGAACTGGCTCTCTATCCATGGAATCTCATCCATCATCCATACATAACGAATTGGTATGGTATATTCATACCATAACATAAGAACAATAAGAACTCGAATTCTTATCGATACTGGAACTCAGAGCATAGGAGGGAAAGTCGATTTATGGATGGAATCAAATACGCAGTATTTACAGAAAAAAGTCTTCGTTTATTGGGAAAGAATCAATATACTTTTAATGTCGAATCGGGATTCACTAAGACAGAAATAAAGCATTGGGTCGAGCTCTTCTTTGGTGTTAAGGTAGTAGCTGTGAATAGCCATCGACTACCCGGAAAGGGTAGAAGAATGGGACCTATTCAGGGACATACAATGCATTACAGACGTATGATCATTACCCTTCAACCGGGTTATTCTATTCCACTTCTAGATAGAGAAAAGAACTAAAGGAGAATACTTAATAATACGGCGAAACATTTATACAAAACACCTATCCCGAGCACACGCAAGGGAACCGTAGACAGGCAAGTGAAATCCAATCCACGAAATAAATTGATCCATGGACGGCACCGTTGTGGTAAAGGTCGTAATGCCAGAGGAATCATTACCGCAAGGCATAGAGGGGGAGGTCATAAGCGCCTATACCGTAAAATCGATTTTCGACGGAATCAAAAAGACATATCTGGTAGAATCGTAACCATAGAATACGACCCTAATCGAAATGCATACATTTGTCTCATACACTATGGGGATGGTGAGAAGAGATATATTTTACATCCCAGAGGGGCTATAATTGGAGATACTATTGTTTCTGGTACAAAAGTTCCTATATCAATGGGAAATGCCCTACCTTTGAGTGCGGTTTGAACTATTGATTTACGTAATTGGAAGTAACCAATTAGGTTTACGACGAAACCTAGAAATCGATCACTGATCCAATTTGACTACCTCTACGGGATAGACCTCAACAGAAAACTGTTGAGTAACGGCAGCAAGTGATTGAGTTCAGTAGTTCCTCATAGAAAATTATTGACTCTAGAGATATGGTAATATGGAGAAGACAAAATTGTTTGAAGCACGCACAGAACCGGAAGCGCCCCTTGTTTCAAAGAGAGGAGGACGGGTTATTCACATTTAATTTGATGGTCAGAGGCGAATTGAAAGCTAAGCAGTGGTAATTAAGACCCCCGGGTAAAAATAGGGATGTCTCCTACGTTACCCATAATATGCGGAAGTATCGACGTAATTTCATAGAGTCATTCGATCTGAATGCTACATGAAGAACATAAGCCAGATGACGGAACGCGGAGACCTAGGATGTAGAAGATCATAACATGAGCGATTCGGCAGATTTGAATTCCTTTTCTATATATCCACTCAGGTGGTACTTCATCATACGATTCATATAAGATCAATCTGTCTAGAGATCGTCATATACATCTAGAAAGCCGTATGCTTTGGAAGAAGCTTGTACAGTTTGGGAAGGGGTTTTTTGAGAAAAAAGAAGAATCTACTTCAACCGATATGCCCTTAGGCACGGCCATACATAACATAGAAATCACACGTGGAAGGGGTGGGCAATTAGCTAGAGCAGCAGGTGCTGTAGCGAAACTGATTGCAAAAGAGGGTAAATTGGCCACTTTAAGATTACCATCTGGGGAGGTCCGTTTGGTATCCCAAAACTGCTTAGCAACAGTCGGACAAGTGGGTAATGTTGGGGTGAACCAAAAAAGTTTGGGTAGAGCCGGATCTAAGTGTTGGCTAGGTAAACGCCCCGTAGTAAGAGGGGTAGTTATGAACCCTGTGGACCACCCCCATGGGGGCGGTGAAGGGAAAGCCCCCATTGGTAGAAAAAAACCCACAACCCCTTGGGGTTATCCTGCGCTTGGAAGAAGAACTAGGAAAAGGAAAAAATATAGTGATAGTTTTATTCTTCGTCGCCGTAAGTAAATACGTAACTAGGAATATGGAAAATTGCATTGCAAAAATGCGATGGGCGAACGACGGGAATTGAACCCGCGCATGGTGGATTCACAATCCACTGCCTTGATCCACTTGGCTACATCCGCCCCTTATCCAGCTAAAGGATTTTCTCTTTTTTCCACTCATCATTATTCTATTTATTCTGACCTCCATACCTCGATCGAGATAGTGGACATAGGATGCCACTCTTTAAAATGAAAAAAGGGAGTAATCAGCTGTGACACGAAAAAAAACGAATCCTTTTGTAGCTCGTCATTTATTGACAAAAATCGAAAAGGTCAATATGAAGGAGGAGAAAGAAACAATAGTAACGTGGTCCCGGGCATCTAGCATTCTACCCGCAATGGTTGGCCATACAATCGCGATTCATAATGGAAAGGAACATATACCTATTTACATAACAAATCCTATGGTAGGTCGCAAATTGGGGGAATTCGTGCCTACTCGGCATTTCACGAGTTATGAAAGTGCAAGAAAGGATACTAAATCTCGTCGTTAACTGAATTAAGAATAGAAAGATTCAGAATAAACAAAGAAATTCAAATAAAGTAAAGGTAGGCGGGGAATAACCTTATTTATGACAAGTTTCAAATTGGTAAAGTATATCCCTAGGATAAAGAAGAAGAAGAACGGGCTACGGAAACTGGCAAGAAAAGTTCCAACTGATCGTCTACTTAAGTTCGAACGAGTTTTCAAAGCACAAAAACGCATACATATGTCTGTTTTTAAAGCACAAAGAGTTCTTGATGAAATTCGCTGGCGTTACTACGAGGAAACCGTTATGATACTGAACCTCATGCCTTATCGAGCATCTTATCCCATCTTAAAGTTGGTTTATTCGGCAGCAGCAAATGCTGCTCATTATAGGGATTTCGACAAAGCTAATTTATTCATAACAAAAGCCGAAGTAAGCAGGAGTACTATTATGAAAAAATTCAGACCTCGGGCTCGAGGGCGTGGTTATCCTATAAAAAAAATCATGTGTAATATAACAATTGTACTAAATATAGTAAAGAAATCAAAATAACTTTTAGATCAACCTAAGAGTTCGACTCCCAGTAAAGAAAAAAAAAAAAATAGAATAGAAAAATATGGGACAAAAAATAAATCCACTCGGTTTCAGACTTGGTACAACCCAAAATCACCATTCCTTTTGGTTCGCACAACCAAAAAATTATTCTGAAGGTCTACAAGAAGATAAAAAAATACGGAATTGTATCAAGAACTATATACAAAAGAATAGGAAAAAAAGCTCGAATAGAAAAATAGAATCAGACTCAAGTTCCGAAGTAATTACACATATAGAAATTCAAAAAGAAATTGATACAATTCACGTTATAATCCATATTGGATTCCCCAATTTATTAAAGAAAAAAGGAGCAATCGAAGAATTAGAGAAAGATATCCAAAAGGAAGTGAATTCTGTAAACCAGAGACTTAATATTGCTATTGAAAAAGTTAAAGAACCTTATAGACAACCTAACATTCTTGCAGAATATATAGCTTTCCAATTAAAAAATAGAGTTTCATTCCGAAAGGCAATGAAAAAAGCCATTGAATTAACTAAAAAAGCAGATATAAAGGGAGTAAAAATCAAAATTGCGGGCCGTCTAGGAGGGAAAGAAATTGCACGTGCCGAATGCATCAAAAAGGGTAGACTTCCCCTCCAAACAATTCGCGCTAAAATTGATTATTGCTGCTATCCAATTCGAACTATCTATGGAGTATTAGGTGTAAAAATTTGGATATTCGTAGAAGAAGAATAACTAACCTTGTCTTCTCATTCTGGCCAACGATAGAATAAAAAAGACAAGAGCCTTATTTTTCCAAAATCCCAGAAAAACAAAAAAATCATACCTCTTTCTATAAGATTTAATGAAAATTGATAAATCTTTTAATATAATTGCTATGCTTAGTGTGTGACTCGTTAGTTTTTTCTTTAGGGTCAAAAATGGAAACTCAAAAAAAAATTGAGCGAACCCTACTAAAAATAGAAAAAACTTAGTAATTATAGAAAATTAACTAATAACCAACCTATTGCTTCGTATTGTCGAGATCCTAACAAAGAAACAGTCACTATGTGAATAAATACATCTATCATAAATGAGTGGATCTATCATATAGTTGTAGCAACTGCATTTTTTTCTCTAAAAAAGAAACCGGATTCTAGGTTGTGAAACAAAACTAAAGGGATGTGGATAAAAGGAGGGATGATAGATAGAAGGAAGAAGAATAAGAAAGATATAAGATTCCAATGTGTATGGTCTATGAATTACATCATAAAAGGCAATGTGATAAAGCATCAATATAATAAAATAATAAAAATAAGAGAGAATTAAAAATCATAATTTTGTGAAACAATAAATAAAAATTTTAAGCAATAATAAAGAGCAGCCCAGGTTAATAAAACTAAGAAAATTAACTCGGAAAGTTTAAGTTTGGAAGCTCCGTTGCAGGATTCAAACCTAACCATTAAAGGAGAAGCTGTGGGAACGACAAAACCTATGACTGCATAGGATTGATTTTATTGAAAAGAATCCTAATACTTCATTGGGCGGGATGGCGGAACAAACCAAAAAAATTGTTTTATTTGATTTAATAAGGTTATAAATTAACAAATAAGACAAGAAAGAGTAAATATTCGCCCGCGAAACTTTATTGGATTAGAATACTTTACTATGATTCAATAAGGGTAAAAATAAGGATATTCCTTATAAAAAAGACGGATTACATTATCTACAAATATAGAATTAGGATATATTCTAGATCTTCTTTCTTGACTATATATTTCTCTATTTTAAGAAATGCAAAATAAAAAAAACGTATTCTATTATATATTGATGTGTATCTATCCTTAATATTTTTGAATATTATGGAATTAGAGAAATTTGCACGCTTTCTCATTTCATTCGCGAGGAGCTGGATGAGAAGAAACTCTCATGTCCAGTTTTGCAGTAGAGATGGAACTAAAAAAGAACCATCGACTATAACCCCAAAAGAACTAGATTTCGTAAACAACATAGAGGAAGAATGAAGGGAAAATCCTGCCGAGGCAATCGTATTTGTTTTGGTAGATATGCTCTTCAAGTACTTGAACCCGCTTGGATTACAGCGAGACAGATAGAAGCAGGACGAAGAGCAATGACACGATATGCACGTCGTGGTGGAAAACTATGGGTACGTATATTTCCCGACAAACCGGTTACACTAAGACCCACAGAAACACGTATGGGCTCAGGAAAGGGATCCCCCGAATATTGGGTAGCTGTTGTTAAACCAGGTCGAATACTTTATGAAATGAGTGGAGTATCTGAAACTATAGCTAGAGCAGCTATCTCCATAGCTGCCAGTAAAATGCCCATACGAAGCCAATTTCTTAGATTAGAGATATAGACCCCCTAAAAAAAAGGAGTATTGAAGATAAAAAACCCCAGGTTTTCCTTCTAGAGAGACAATATATCTTTCATTCCTTTGCAGTGAAATAACAAATTGAAATCCAAATAATATGATTCAACCTCAGACCCTTTTAAATGTAGCGGATAACAGTGGAGCTCGAAAATTGATGTGTATTCGAGTCATAGGAGCTGCTGGTAATCAGCGATATGCTCGTATTGGTGATGTTATTGTTGCTGTAATCAAAGACGCAGTGCCCCAAATGCCTCTAGAAAGATCAGAAGTAATTCGAGCTGTAATTGTACGTACATGTAAAGAATTCAAATGTGAAGACGGTATAATAATACGCTATGATGACAATGCAGCAGTTATCATTGATCAAAAAGGAAATCCAAAAGGAACTAGAGTTTTTGGCGCGATTGCCGAGGAATTGAGAGAATTGAATTTTACTAAAATAGTTTCATTAGCTCCTGAAGTATTATAAATACTAGTAGATGAGATATAGATCAAAGAAAAAATTAGTAGATTGTGTTTTACGTATATGCTTTAAAATCCTAAATAAAAAGAAAAAGGAAAACATGTTGATTATCTAAAAATTAGGAGGAACCTAGAATTAGAGTCTTATGGGCAAGGACACTATTGCTTATTTACTAACCTCTATAAGAAACGCAGACATGAGTAAAAAAGGAACTGTTCGAGTAGTATCTACAAATATTACTGAAAACATTGTTAAAATACTTCTACGAGAGGGTTTTATTGAAAGTGTTCGGAAACATCAAGAAAGTAACAGATATTTCTTGGTCTCAACTTTGCGACATCAAAAGAGAAGGACTAGAAAGGGAATATATACAACTAGAACCTTTTTAAAGCGTATCAGCCGACCTGGCTTACGAATTTATGCTAACTATCAAGGAATTCCTAAGGTTTTGGGCGGAATGGGAATTGCTATTCTTTCTACTTCTCAAGGTATAATGACAGATCGAGAAGCTCGACTAAACAGAATTGGGGGAGAAGTCTTATGTTATATATGGTAACGACCCTCCCTATAGTACCCGAATTCTATCTCGAACTTCCTATTTTGAAAATGCAAATAGAAAAATAGGAGAAAAAAATATGACAGAAAAAAAAAATAGGAGAGAAAAAAAAAACCCGAGAGAAGCAAAAGTAACTTTCGAAGGTTTAGTTACGGAAGCCCTACCCAACGGAATGTTCCGAGTTCGCTTAGAGAATGACACCATCATCCTGGGCTATATTTCAGGAAAAATTCGATCCAGTTCTATACGAATACTGATGGGGGATAGGGTCAAAATTGAAGTAAGTCGTTATGATTCAAGCAAGGGGCGTATAATTTATAGACTTCCCCATAAGGATTCGAAGCGTATCGAAGACTCGAAGGATACTGAAGATTTGAAGGATACCAAAGATTTAAAGGATTAGGTTTTTCTAGGAAATAAATTCCAAATTTTAAAATTTAAGTGAAGAGGCTTATTTTTTCCCAAAGAGTGGATTCATAGTTTAAGAAAGGAATACCTAAATATGAAAATAAGAGCTTCCGTTCGTAAAATTTGTACAAAATGTCGACTGATTCGTAGGCGTGGGCGAATTAGAGTCATTTGTTCCAATCCGAAGCATAAACAAAGACAGGGGTAATCTTTCGAAAAAGGAGCTTTCCTTTCTAAAAAGTAAAAAAAAAGTACCCACAGAAATGTCCAAATTCCGAATCAAAAAATGAAAGTAAAGGATATATTTAACCTTAAAACGGATATCTTTGTATCTTTTTTTCTTTTTGTTATTTCTAACTCAGATTTATGAGATAATAAAATATGACAAAAGCTATACCAAAAATAGGTTCACGTAAGAAAGCGCGTATTGGTTTGCGTAGGAATGCTCGTTTTAGTTTACGGAAGAGTGCACGTAGAATAACAAAAGGGGTTATTCATGTTCAAGCCAGTTTCAACAATACCATTATAACTGTTACAGACCCACAAGGTCGGGTGGTTTTCTGGTCCTCGGCAGGTACTTGTGGATTCAAAAGCTCAAGAAAAGCATCACCCTATGCCGGTCAAAGAACAGCAGTAGATGCTATTCGTACAGTGGGTTTGCAACGAGCAGAAGTTATGGTAAAAGGGGCTGGTAGCGGAAGAGACGCCGCATTACGAGCCATTGCTAAAAGTGGTGTACGGTTAAGTTGTATACGCGATGTAACACCTATGCCACATAATGGATGTCGACCTCCTAAAAAAAGACGTCTGTAAAAGAATTAAACCGCTTTCAAGAGAAATAAACGATTCAATGATCAAATAAATACTAATCTATTATGGTTCGAGAGGAGGTAACAGGATCCACCCAAACATTACAGTGGAAGTGTGTTGAATCAAGAGTAGATAGTAAGCGTCTTTATTATGGTCGTTTCATTCTGTCCCCACTTAGAAAAGGTCAAGCGGATACTGTCGGTATTGCCTTGCGAAGAGCTTTACTTGGAGAAATAGAAGGAACATGTATCACACACGCTAAATTTTGGAACGTGCCACATGAATATTCTACAATAGTAGGTATTGAAGAATCCATACAAGAAATTTTACTAAATTTGAAAGAAATTGTATTGAGAAGTAATCTCTATGGAGTTAGAGACGCATCAATTTGCGTCAAAGGTCCTAGATACATAACCGCTCAAGATATAATCTTACCACCTTCCGTAGAAATCGTTGATACGACACAACCTATAGCTACCTTGAGAGACCCCATTGATTTCTATATTGAGTTACAGATCAAGAGAGATCGCGGATATCATACGGAACTCAAAAAGAACTCTCAAGATGGAAGTTATCCTATAGATGCTGTATCCATGCCTGTTCGAAATGTGAATTATAGTATTTTTTCTTGTGGGAATGGGAATGAAAAACACGAGATACTTTTTATCGAAATATGGACGAATGGAAGTTTAACCCCTAAAGAAGCGCTTTATGAAGCTTCTCGTAATTTGATTGATTTATTTCTTCCTTTTCTACACGCAGAGGAAAAAGGCGCTAGTTTCGAAGAAAATAAAACCAGGTTTACTCTACCTCTTTTAACCTTTCAAAAAAGATTCACTAATTTAAAGAAAAACAAAAAAGGAATTCCATTGAATTGTATTTTTATTGATCAATTAGAATTGCCTTCTAGAACGTATAACTGTCTCAAAAGGGCCAATATACATACACTATTGGACCTTTTGAGTAAGACTGAAGAAGATCTTATGAGAATTGACAGCTTTCGTATGGAAGATGGAAAACTTATATGGGCCACTCTAGAGAAGCATCTCCCAATTAATTTATCTAAGAACAAGTTCTTGCTTTAAATCCATTACAATTTTTGCTTTTTCGAGTTAGAAAAAAGAAAACAATTTTGGATCTTTGGCACAATCTATAATTTTCGCGAAATGGATCATAATAAAATAGATTTTAGGTATCTAGGGAAGATTCACTTGGAAGTAACTATTTCCTAGATACCCATGCAGTGGACTCCACGGTTGAATGAATCAACTTGAAAAATCCCTAAAAAAGACCTAAAGTTAAGGATTTATCAATGGGTAATGTTGCTCCAATACCTAACCAAAGAGCTACTACAGTACCGATTAAAAAAACGGTCGTAGCTACTGGGCGACGAAATGGATTTTGGAACTTATTGACATTCTCGAGAAAGGGTACTGTTAATAAGCCTGTTGGCACAGAAACCATTAAGAGAACGCCCAATAACTTATTGGGTACTGTACGAAGTATTTGAAATACGGGAAAGAAGTACCACTCGGGTAATATTTCCAGAGGAGTTGCAAACGGATCCGCTGGTTCACCAATCATTGACGGCTCGAGAACCGCTAAACCTACATTACATGCAATAGTACCTAGAATTACTACTGGAAAAATGTATAAAAGATCGTTGGGCCATGCGGGTTCCCCATAATAATTATGTCCCATCCCTTTAGCTAATTTTGCTCTTAATACAGGATCATTTAAGTCAGGTTTCTTTGTTATTGGGATAGGTGAATTCTTTAGGATCCATCCCCCAAAGGAACCGGACATGAGAATTTTTCATCATCCGGCTCGAGCAAGAATGAAAGAAATAAGACCGTGGAGGATCCACAATAGAATAGGTTATATAATGACTCAATAAATCAAGGTAAGAAAAGCTTTATCAGATTATCTTTTCCGAAGTTCCGCCTATAACTACTCATTGAAAAGAATCCTATTCTTATGCGTAAATGCTCAATATCCAAGTGGGCTTACAAATTTGATCATGATCAATTGCTTTGTGGATTGTCTCTTGATTAGTTGGTGTTTATCCCCTCAATATCGCAAGTTTCTTACGTCCAAACAAAGTATTTACTTGTTACTACTAAAAAATTAAAAAGTTTAGCCTACTTTCTTCCTTAGATCCCTTCTTTTACTCCGATAATATTGCGGATCGAAATCGATGCAAAGAAAATGAATGCATTTCCATACTATAATAAAAAGTAAGTGTAATAAATATAGAATTGGATCATATCACATGACTTATTCCATTTATACTCTACGGGATCTTACGGAGCCTCTTCATGGATGACATGGTTGAGGTATGATCATAGAAAATATTCTCCTCGAATGAACCAGCCTATCCTTCCTAGATAGGGGACTTACGTATTGATTGGATGCGGAGACACCCTTGGTCGTGAATTCTAATGCGGCAGATCCAATTCTCTATCTGCATGGCCAAATCAATAATTCAAGTCACACACTCCCATAATCCGCCTTATTTTCTTTCGTAAAATTAACTTCAACTATTTGTATCAAAATACTTAAGATATTTGTATACTTCAAAGTTGAAGAGAAGTATCCAAATGACATGTCTTATTTTACAATAACCCATGTTTGTAGCAATGAAATACCACAACCTACCCGATATGATATCTGAGAATTCGAATTTTCTATGATATGCCTTGCCTATAAAGGACCAGAAATACCTTGCTTACGTATCATTGGAAAGTGCATTAACATAAATACAGCAGTAAGCAGAGGCAGTACAAAGGTATGTAAACTATAAAAACGAGTCAAAGTGGATTGCCCCACACTAGCACTTCCACGTAATAACTCCACTAAAGGGGATCCTATTACCGGAATCGCTTCAGGTACACCTGTCACAATTTTGACTGCCCAATAACCGATTTGATCCCAAGGTAAAGAATAACCAGTTACACCAAATGATGCAGTCAATACAGCCAAAACCACACCTGTGACCCAAGTTAATTCACGGGGTTTTTTAAATCCACCTGTGAGATACACACGAAATACGTGCAGGATCATCATTAGAACCATCATACTTGCTGACCATCGATGAACTGATCGGATTAACCAACCAAAGTTGGCCTCCGTCATTATATATTGAACGGAGGAAAAAGCTTCTGTAACGGTTGGTCGGTAGTAAAAAGTCATAGCAAAACCGGTAGCAACTTGTACTAAAAAACAAGTAAGTGTAATTCCCCCTAAACAATAAAATATGTTGACATGAGGAGGAACATATTTACTCGTTATATCATCCGCAATTGCCTGAATCTCAAGACGTTCCTCAAACCAATCATATACTTTATTGAGATAGGTAACTAGCCCGACTCCCCCTCCGAGAACCGTATATGAAAATTTCATCTCGTACGGCTCAAGCAGAAACACACAAATTTTCACCGGATATTAGAAAAAAGTTCAAAACTTCATCAGCCACAGGATTGTATCAATTTGCTTTGAAGATATTAAATAAGAAAAATCCAAAATTTCTTCTTTGTGATGATAATGCCAAAAAATCTCAAGTTGGCTCATCTGTCTTTCTTTCCCTTATGTTGATCATTAGAGGCCTCTTGACTTTTCTCTTTCCTATTTTTTATTTTTTTTACTAAAAAAATATAAAAAAAATATAGTGGTTTTCTAATAGAAATTATCTTGTTGCGATCCTATGAATCAGTTCAATTAAAACCTTAGATTCATACTAGAGCCACGATGATTGAGTCTCAAGCTAAACAAAAGGCAAGGGTTCTTCGAATAAAAACCGCTTGATGATCATTTATTGAATTGGTGTAATGACTCGACAAAATCGAGAGAAAAAAAAAGTTGTCTTTTGGGCAAACAAAATTGAAAAGAAGAAAAGTTCTTTTTTTATTAAGAACTACTTGAATTTTTTTTTTTCAGTCTGGTTGCGAGGTCTAAATAGTGAGTATGAATCATAGTTCCATTTTTATTTTTTCTTGATCCACTCTATGTATTTCGTGTTCCAGATACTAGGATAAATAATATCCGACGAATTAGAATCATCTTGATAGAGAGAACAGGCCCTTTCTATGTATTATCAATAGGATCAATTCTAACAAGTCACACACTCATATTCCAGAGATACCAAAACAAAAAAATCCACGGTCGAACTACCAGAATGTCTAGAAATGTGGAGCTTAAAGCAGAAAGACTCTTTTTGAATAGAAAAACTATGACTTCATAGTTTTAGTTAGTAGAAACCTAATTCATTAAAATTCCGTCCAATAAAACAGAAGAATTATAAATTTCTAAAATGATAGATAGGAATATCGCGAATAAAGCCATTGCAACCCCCATAAGAGGAGTAGTCCCCCAACCCGGAGCGACTTTCCCATATTCCGAATTCAAGGGTTTCAATAAACTACCTGCGCCAGTTCGTTTTGGCCTAGGTCTAGAACTATCTTCAACGGTTTGTGTAGCCATAAATTCTATTTAATCATTGGTGTTGACTTTGTATACTATTCCGTTGTAGTTGTAAATACACGATCTTTATCATAGATCCATTGTAATCTTGAAATTCTATAAAAATGGAAACAGCAACTTTAGTCGCCATCTCCATATCTGGTTTACTTGTAAGCTTTACTGGGTATGCCTTATATACCGCGTTTGGGCAACCCTCTCAACAATTAAGAGATCCATTCGAAGAACATGGGGACTAATTGAAGTAAGAAGTCTCCCGGCTGGGAGACTTCTTACTTCAATTAAATTATTTCATTTTTTAGTCGGAACCTTAGGGGGTTCTCGGAAGAAGATAGCGAAAAAAATTATCCCTAAAGTTGAAACTAAAAGGAACGTATAAACCAATGCTTCCATAGATTCGATCGTGGTTTATTTACAATTATAACTTCCACACCTATTCACTTGTCATTTGGGATCATTTCCCATATAAAAAAAGAGTCAAAGAAAGGACAGGAGATGTTTCCCATATCAAATCAAAAAAGAGAGGCGAAAGATACCATAGCAATGTGGTATCAGATTGTCTGTCTCCTTGTAGTTGGATCCCCAACTTTTTGGAATGTTCCAAATTCCACTTGAGCATCCAAGTCTGGATCAATACCAGCAAAAACATCTCGGAACAAGGTTCGAGCGCCATGCCAAATGTGTCCGAAAAAGAAGAGCAAAGCAAAGGTAGCATGACCAAAAGTGAACCAACCCCTTGGACTGCTGCGAAAAACACCATCTGATTTCAAAGTAGCTCGATCTAATTCAAAAATTTCTCCTAATTGAGCACGCCTCGCATATTTTTTTACAGTAGCAGGATCAGAATAACTTACTCCATTAAGTTCGCCACCATAGAACTCCACCGTTACGCCTACTTGTTCAACGCTATATTTGGATTCTGCTCTTCTAAAAGGAACGTCCGCTCTCACAATTCCCTCTTCATCTACCAAAACTACCGGAAATGTTTCAAAAAAAGTAGGCATACGACGTACAAAAAGCTCGCGCCCTTCTTTATCTCTAAAGACGGGATGTCCTAACCATCCAACAGCTATTCCATCCCCATTGTCCATTGAGCCTGCTCTGAATAATCCCCCCTTTGCCGGATTATTACCAATATAATCATAAAAAGCTAATTTTTCGGGAATTTTAGACCAAGCTTCTGATAAACTAAGATTTTCGGCTAACCCATCGCTAACTCTTCGATATATTTCTTGCTGAAAGTATCCCTGATCCCACTGATAACGAGTAGGTCCAAATAATTCGATTGGGGTAGTTGCCGATCCATACCACATAGTTCCGGCAACTACGAAAGCTGCAAAAAAAACAGCAGCGATACTACTGGAAAGTACAGTTTCAATATTGCCCATACGTAATCCTTTGTATAGACGTTGAGGCGGACGGACACTAAGATGGAATAGGCCCGCTAATATGCCCAGTGTACCCGCAGCAATATGATGCGAAGCTATTCCCCCTGGAACGAAAGGATCAAAACCTTCTGCACCCCACGCAGGATTTACAGCTTGTACTTTTCCTGTTAGTCCATAAGGATCGGACACCCATATCCCAGGACCATACAAACCGGTTACATGAAATGCACCAAAGCCAAAACAAGCCACCCCTGCAAGAAATAAATGAATTCCAAAGATCTTGGGCAAATCTAAAGAAGGTTTTCCGGTCCGCTCATCACAGAATATTTCTAGGTCCCAATATACCCAATGCCAGATAGCTGCCAAGAAACACAAGCCAGAAAACACAATATGCGCACCTGCCACACCTTCATAACTCCAAATACCCGGATTCGTTATAGTTCCTCCTGAAATACTCCAACCACCCCACGAATTGGTTATTCCTAAACGAGTCATGAAGGGGATGACGAACATACCTTGTCTCCACATTGGATCCAGAACAGGATCAGAGGGATCAAAAACCGCTAATTCGTATAAAGCCATCGAGCCAGCCCAACCAGAAACTAGAGCTGTATGCATTATATGCACCGCAAGCAATCGACCCGGATCATTCAATACGACAGTATGAACACGATACCAAGGCAAACCCATGGAAATACCCCTTTAGCAAAGAAAAATAGACACGATGTCGTTTTATTTTATCGCATTGGAAAAGACTATCCATATCCTATGTACCTAACCCTTCTAGGGGATTCTGTGTCAGAAAACGTGAATATTTATTTCATTCCATTAAAAATAAGAAGCCAATTCTGTTTGTAAGAAGAAAGAGAAGCAGATCTATTCTATACTCGATAAGTGCCAATATGCAATGGGTAGCTTGGGCTATTTCGAAAAACGAAGAATAGATCCCTAATCCCTCTTTGTTTATCATTCGAATCACAGATTTCTTTTTCTTTATTCAATCTGTCTTACCTTCCTTATATGTATAATTTTTCAATCTATGTATTAATAGAATCTATAGTATTCTTATAGAATAAGAAAAAAATGAAGATAATAAACTGCGGATTCTTTCTTTCTCCTCCATTCTTAAGTTTCCATATTAAAGTGTAGTTTTCTTACTTAAATCTAATAATATTAATCTAATATGCCCATTGGTGTTCCAAAAGTACCTTACCGGATTCCCGGAGATGAAGAAGCGACTTGGGTTGACTTATACAATGTTATGTATCGAGAAAGGACACTTTTTTTAGGTCAAGAGATTCGTTGCGAGATCACGAATCATATTACAGGTCTCATGGTATATCTCAGTATAGAAGATGGAATTAGCGATATTTTTTTGTTTATAAACTCCCCCGGCGGGTGGCTAATCTCAGGAATGGCGATTTTTGATACGATGCAAACGGTGACACCAGATATATATACAATATGCCTCGGAATAGCCGCGTCCATGGCCTCCTTCATTCTGCTTGGGGGAGAACCTACTAAACGTATAGCATTCCCTCACGCTAGAATTATGCTTCACCAACCGGCTAGTGCTTATTATCGGGCAAGGACACCAGAATTTTTACTAGAAGTGGAAGAGTTACACAAAGTTCGCGAAATGATCACAAGGGTTTATGCACTAAGAACAGGCAAGCCTTTTTGGGTTGTATCCGAAGACATGGAAAGGGATGTTTTTATGTCAGCAGACGAAGCCAAAGCTTATGGACTTGTTGATATTGTAGGGGATGAAATGATTGACGAGCACTGCGATACTGATCCAGTGTGGTTTCCAGAAATGTTTAAGGATTGGTAGTGGCTGAATTTCTTGTAAATTTATTTCAAACCTAAATTCGGGTTTAATGCGATTTTATAGAAAATAGAAATACTTCATGATGCTGAATCATCAGGTTAAGATCGATCTAAACCAATCCATTTTTTCTATATACATACGACATGCCAACAGTTAAACAACTTATTAGAAATGCAAGACAGCCAATACGAAATGCTAGAAAAACGCCCGCGCTTAAGGGATGTCCTCAGCGTCGAGGAACATGTGCTAGGGTGTATGTGCGACTCGTTCAGATCATGAGTTCTAACAAATAAGACAATTTAGGAAATATTCATGATCGGTACCAATAAATAGGATAGAGCTTCTCTCTCCTAGATTTCTACGGTATATAGAATTTATGGTTTCCTTTGGTGCAAATCCAATCATCTAGATTGGAAGAAGCAATTCCCCCATTGGTAGCAAATGGTTATTGATTAAGCGGAGGAAATAGTAATAAAAAGAAAAGGCTTATGTTCCTTTATCTTAAAAGAACGGACTAAAGGGTCAGCTACTTAGCCAACTTTCAAAATGAAATACCGTTACTGTATGAATAACTCTTATTTATTGTGAAAAGAGCGATTTACTCTATAATGGATAGGTAGAGCCAAAGACTGTGAACTATACAAGTTCACAATACCTTTTGATGAAAGAAAGAGCTCCGGTGTATAGAGAGGACCTCACCGTTTAAAAGAGAACCATAGAAACGATGGAACCCACTGTTTTTTTAGTATCGTTAGAATTTGTTATTTCTATGCGAAATAACTGAAGGGGATAGAATAAAAAATCGTGGTTGGGAAGGTTATAGTAGCAAAAGCCATTGGAATTAATATTTTATATATCGGAATAATCCGTTTTGTTATTAATGGGAAAAAGAACGGTTAAAAGAAGAGAAATCATTAGTTATTCATTAAGGTTAATTTGATTCAATGACCAGAGTTCCGCGAGGATATATAGCTCGGAGACGACGAACAAAAATGCGTTCATTTGCCTCAAACTTTAGAGGGGCTCATTTAAGACTTAATCGAATGATTACTCAACAAGTAAGAAGAGCTTTTGTTTCTTCTCATCGAGATAGAGGCAGGCAAAAGAGGGATTTTCGTCGTTTGTGGATCACTCGGATAAACGCAGCAACACGGATATATAAAGTATTTGATAGTTATAGTAAATTAATACACAATCTGTACAAAAATGAATTGATTCTTAATCGTAAAATGCTTGCACAAGTAGCTGTATTAAATCCAAATAATCTTTACACGATTTCCAATAAAATAAAGACCATCAATTAAAGGGATAAAAAAGTAATATACAGGAATAATTAAAACCGAATTCCCGGAGAGGGAACTCCGGGAAAATACAATAAATTAAGATTAAGTGGTAGGAATCAACGAGCATGTTGCAATAAATAAAAAACTATTTCTTTTTTACCATTTTTCTTTCTTTTCTTATAACAAACAAAAGAATCTAAACTGGATTACTTTATTTATATATGAGTCTGATCCTTTCGAATAAAACATCAACAATCGGAACTTAAGCTCCGATTGTTGTTTCTAAAATTCTGGTTGGAGTTTCTTAAATTTCGATTGGAATTGAACTTTTGTGTTAATTGAGGAATATGTCTATTTTTTCTGTGTCTAGGACCAGTAATTATTGAAATTGACTGGGCTTGAAATTGCTTCTCATTTTCATAGTTACGAAATGGTAAGAAAGATAAAATACGAGCCTGTTTTATAGCAAGAGTAATTAATCGTTGTTGTTTCAAGGTTAATCTATTTATTCGTCTGGATAATATTTTTCCTTGTTCACTAATAAATCGATTAATTAAGCTCATGTTTCTATAATCAATTCGATCCCCCCGACCAATTCGAGAACGCCTACGAAAAGGTTGTTTGGATTTACGAAAAGGTTGTTTGAATTTACGAAAAGGTTGCTTGGATTTTTGAAAAGTTTGTTTGGATTTACGAAAAGGTTGCTTAGATTTATGAAAAGGTTGTTTAGATATATACATGATTTATTCCTTATTTTTAAAATTGAAAAAAAAAAATGGATTTCTTTATTTTATTAATTTTGGATCCAGAAGAAGTAGTCTTTCTTTGGTCCATATATTATTTGATTCATATACTATATATATAAAAACCTCTATACATATGAAATAATATCTACCTAAAGTGGATTTGTATTTTGTATTTTATCTATGTTCTATATATTAAATAATAAATTCTTACTCTTTCCATTCTTTAGAAAAATCAAAAACACGATGCTCCTATTTCTTTATTTCATTATGAGTCGTATGCTTGCGGCAATAACGACAAAATTTTCTTAATTCTAATTGTCCGGGTGTATTGTGGCGATTCTTTTGAGTACTATATCTAGAAATCCCCGTCGATTCCTTATTGGTACCCTTTCGAACACAACTGATACATTCCAATATCACTCTGATTCTAACATCTTTGCCCTTGGCCATGAACCTCCTTTCCTTTTTGGATCGACTTAACTTAATTCTTATACCTGTTCTTTTATTCTTCTATATTGGTCCGAAAAAGAAGAATAAAATCCAATAGAATAAAAAATGGAGAAATAATTAAAGAATACAATCCTTGTCGAATTAGCAAGGATTTTGCTTCGAAATCCTTTCATTTAAGTAGCAAGCCCGGCTTTTTCTATGCTCGAATTTGTGAGGCCTGACTTAGCTTGGATACCGCTTTTAATTAAATTTATGTTTTCTTCCAAAATGAGATTTACCAAATTTTTGATGACTCTGAGGTTCAACCCAATCCATCTTTTCTTTCTTTTTGCTTCGTATACTAAAAAAGGATTGAAAGAAAATTTTCGTCATGTCACGAATAATTTTATCTCTCGTATAGGAATAACTAGAATTAAAAAAAAGGGAATGACAAAGCATCTGGGAATAAACGATTAATTTCTATCAATAAACCTGCTAAAGCCCCAAACCATAGAGTACTTAGCACGGGTGCTACAGAGAGATATGTTTTTATATCCCGCATTGAAAATCCTCCTTCCTTATTGGAATACATATATGATCAGATACTCTTGCCCAAGATCGTTTGTATTTCTTTATTTAGGCGAAATTCCTAACTAAAAAAACAAAATCAAAATTCTATATATATATAGAATGAACCATATAGACGAAATTTTCCTATCCCTAAAAAAGAAAAAGATGACCCCTTCTTCCTATACATTACTAAGGAATAATAATCTTTCTTTTATAGTTTCAATTCAACTGGATTTTAGATATATACCCTTCCTTGATTATATGAGACCAAAAACTAGAAATGACAAGAAAGTTCTATATAGATAGATAAATAGAAGAAAATTACGATGTGGAAAACAAGAAAGGAATTGTGTACAATGCCATTGTACAACAATTTGGAAAAGGGATGTAGCGCAGCTTGGTAGCGCGTTTGTTTTGGGTACAAAATGTCACAGGTTCAAATCCTGTCATCCCTACCTATTACTTCTCTCTTCTTTATGGGCAGTAGCGGGGAGATCAATTAAAGTGTATATAACTTGAATTTGTGGATACTATACGTACGTGAGACACGTTAGGAGTAGAAAAGGATTTTCTTTTTGAAAGCGCTCTTAGTTCAGTTTGGTAGAACGCGGGTCTCCAAAACCCGATGTCGTAGGTTCAAATCCTACAGAGCGTGATTCCATCTATCTTATGTCGAAACAGAGTAAAATAACTTAAAAAAAAGTCGAATTACAACTCCAATTTGACCCCCTCTCTAGTCTGGAGGAGGCCAATCAAAAAAGAAATATTACTCAATCAAAGATCCAACTGATCCCCACGCCTGTATTGCAAATACGCAGTCACGAATAATCCCGCTAAAGTAATAGGAATTAGGCCTAAGACGATTCCAAATAGAAAAACTTCAATCATTTCGATTTGTTCGAGGGGATAAAAAAAGAGGTACGATCTATCTCTAAATAATAGTCTAAATTATCCACGAATCTCAATAACAAAAAAAAGAATTGGTAATTAGCGTGGAAAAAGATCCTATAATATCAGGAATCCAAAAGATAGATTCTTATTTTCTGACTTATTCATTCAATTCATTTCAAATAAGACGTATCTTGTTTAAGCTAATAAATAGCGCTGGGGTTATAGTTAAAGCAGCCAGTAGAAAACCGAAATAACTAGTTATAGTAAGCATGAAGGGGTTAAATTCCATTTTTTTTTTACTACACTACATATGTTGGTAAAGCACTTACCTAAGTTATGGAAAATTCCTAATCCATCGGTTATTTTAGATAATACTAAAAAACAAGATAGAGCGAGATACAGAAGTGTAAAAGAAAATCGATTCATCAGATGGGACATGAGTCCCTAATTCCAAATTAAGAGATTTATTGTGGAATCTGGCAGTTAAGTAAAGTAATAATATTAAGAACTAGATCATCTAAACCTGTTGAAAAATGAAATCGTATTTTTGGGGAATTTTGGAATAAAAGATAAATAAAGAATAGAATTTGAAAAAAGTGCTTATTTCTTTTTCAATAGGATTTAATCCTCTTTTTAGAGCAAACGGTCGTCGCCTATTCCTTCTTATTTTAACTTATTGTATTCCATATGGAATAAGAGGAGAAGAAAACCATTCCACGATTCCCGAGGGCCCCCCCTGAAAAAGAGTAAAATTTACTTTATTTTTATTTATTCATTTTTCGAACCCCAACCAAAGTTGATTCGAAGACGAGTTACTTCAATCCTTATTTCATCTCGTAAAGTTACATGCTTGCAGTTTGGTTAAGAAAGTTAGACCTAATCCAACAAACAAGATAGGATTGATTACGAATCGTGATTCTTCAAAGAATGTATTCTGTTTCTTTCATAACGGATTATCTACTATTCGATTTTCTATTTTTTAGATAGTATTTTATACTAACCAATTTAATTGAAAAGTTTTATTCGAATAAAACTTTTCACTAAAAAGGGATAGATTTCGCATATACTTATCCTTATATTGCGTCAATATGAGAATATCCTTCCTAAATTCTTTATCCAAACCCATTGATCATTAACTTAGGTTTTCCCAAGATCCTGATCACTATTCCAAATTAAATTATTCTACTATTCCGAAGACAATGAAAATAAGTAGGACCCCAAAAATAGGGGTTTCTATTGATGCCTTGAATAACATGTAGTTTCCCTATAGACAAAGAACAAAGAAGAAAAAAAGGGAATTCTGTTTCGGGACCAAGCCAAACAAGATTGCTGTGCCATAGGAAGGATAGCTATACTAATTTGGTATACTCAAAATACACCTTTGGTACAAAATTGACAATCTCACAAGGATGAAATATCAGTAATTTTCTATTTACTGGTTGATCCC